GGAAGTGCTTTATAAACATATGTATAAAAAGAACATATTTCCTTTAGCTCCGTCATGCCTACTATAACTAGTTATTTTGGTTTTCTACTAGCGGCTTTAACTATAACCTCGGCCCTATTTCTTGGTCTGAGTAAGATAGGACTTATTTGAAATTAATTGAATGAATAATTCATAAAAAGAAATCTTTCTGTGGTATTCCACATATTGTCTAGTTCCTTGCCGTACCACGTTAATTCCGAATTATTGGTTATTGAGATTCCTAGGCAAGACGGATTAATATTTAGGGATAGATATTACCCCTCTTTTTAACCTTTCAAAAAAAAAAATAAAATTCAAATGATTGAAGTCTTTCTATTTGGAATCGTCTTAGGTCTAATTCCTATTACTTTGGCTGGATTATTCGTAACTGCATATTTACAATACAGACGTGGTGATCAGTTGGACCTTTGATTAATTAACATCTCTTTTTTTAACTGACTCCCTCCTTTCTTTAATTTAATCCGAGGGGGAGGTCAGGGCAGGGTCAAATTCAGATTGCTGTTCAATGATTTCAGTTCAGCGTGTGTGATTTTCGATCTAAGACTAAGACAACAAGAGCGGAATCACGCTCTGTAGGATTTGAACCTACGACATTGGGTTTTGGAGACCCACGTTCTACCGAACTGAACTAAGAGCGCTTTCTTATCACAACGGAAAAGACTGGAAATAAGTAATAAGTCGATTTTTTTTACCCCAACAATTCTTGTATGTGTATACTATCATATATAATAAAATGGAAGATTTTGTATGTCAAAATTAGAAATCGATCTAAAAAAAAAGGATCTTGTGTTACTCCTGCTCTGAGCGGTAATTGGTAGGGATGACAGGATTTGAACCCGTGACATTTTGTACCCAAAACAAACGCGCTACCAAGCTGCGCTACATCCCTTTCAATGGGTCTACAGTATCATTGTAAAGAATCCCCGTCTTGTTTTCCACATCCTTATTTTTTTATTCCCTCTATTGATATGCAAAATGGATCTTGCCTTTTCTTGTTTTTGGGCTCATATCATATAACATATAATAATAAATTAGTATTTTTCTTGGGAATTCTCAGGTGTAAAGCGGCCCATTTTTCTGCTTTAAGAAAAAAAAAGAAAATAAAATCTTATCTACCAAATCATTTCGCATTTCAATTTGAATTTTTGAATTAAGGATTCCGCGCACAAATACAAGTGGCCTTTAACTACATATACATCTCTTACCATAATATATTCCAATAGGGAATACAAAAACAAAAAATAAGGAGGATTTTCAATGCGAGATCTAAAAACATATCTTTCCGTGGCACCGGTACTAAGTACTCTCTGGTTCGGGTCTTTAGCAGGGTTATTGATAGAAATCAACCGTTTATTCCCGGACGCATTGACATTTCCTTTTTTTTCATTCTAGTTATTGAACGGGAACGGGGTGAAGAAGATTAGAGCTAGAATCCAATATTTGTGTATTTGTGACTAATCTCTCTTTCCCCTCTTTTATTTTTTTTTTTTACAATTAGATAGATAGAATAAAGGATGAAAGCGAAATAAAAATGTGTCTTCAACTTCAGCGAAACTCGGGTTCAGGCTCCAATTAAATTAATTATCCAGTTAAAAGAAAATAGACAGTGAAAGGAAAACAGAAATGGAAATGTGGCTAGGGTAAGAGTAGCCTACACTACACGATACTTAAATAAAATACTGTACTGTGATTAGCAATATAGTTAGAAATTTTTGTATTACTTATTATTTCCTATATATTTACTATATTGATAGCAATAAAATCTTTATTTCAGAATTGGATTTTGAGTGGTTAACAACTTCTATTTTTTTGTCCCTTGTTTCTTATTCGTTTCGGGTCGGAAAATATAAAAGTTGGATGAATCAAAAACCCCAAGGAGGTTCATGGCCAAGGGTAAAGATGTCCGAGTAAGGGTTATTTTGGAATGTACTAGTTGTGTTCGAAACGGTGTTAATAAGGAATCAAGGGGTATTTCCAGATATATTACTCAAAAGAATCGACATAATACACCTAGTCGATTGGAATTGAGAAAATTCTGTCCCTATTGTTACAAACATACACTTCATGGGGAGATAAAAAAATAGATAGAGTCGAACCGCGTGCTTGTGTGTCACCCTTGCAAGGAACATGAAAAAATAATCTAGATATATATCTAGATTATTTCATATATTTAAATAGAAACAAATAAATAAATATAGACAAACCAAATTATGGATAAAACCAAGCGACTCTTTCTTAAATCCAAGCGATCTTTTCGTAGGCGTTTGCCCCCGATCCAATCGGGGGATCGGATTGATTATAGAAACATGACTTTAATTAGTCGATTTCTTAGTGAACAAGGAAAAATATTATCTAGACGGGTGAATAGATTGACCTTAAAAGAACAACGATTAATTACTATTGCTATAAAACAAGCTCGTATTTTATCTTCGTTACCTTTTATTAATAATGAGAAACAATTTGAAAGAAGTGGGTCGACCACTAGAACTCCAGGTCTTCGAACCAGAAAAAAATAGGCTTACTCTTCAATTAAATCAAAATTCCAATCCGAACTCAAACCCAGATGGACGTTTTGTTCAAAAAATCCGAGAAGCAGTTGTGTCGTAAGAAAAAAAAGAATTGGGGAAGAAGAATAAAATCAATCTTTTTTTATTGAGCGTGTTCGCTCATTTTGACGATTTTATCATATTATTTCTACTCTACCTTCCCGGAGTTCATTCTCCAGAGAACTCCGTTTAAAAATTCTAATGGATTCCTTCCAATTTCCTTATTTTATAATCTCATTGGAAATCGTATAAAGACAATTCCTATTTGATATAGCTATTTGTGCAAGTATCTTACGATTAAGAACCAACTGCGCCTTATACAGATTGCTTATTAATCTACTATAAATATAGGATACCCTGTTTCCGCGAATTACTGCATTTATTCGAGTGATCCACAAACGACGAAAATCCCTTTTTTTCCTATCTCTATCACGATGAGCCGAAACCAAAGCTCTTATTTTCTGTTGAGTAATTGTTCGACTAAGTCTTGAATGAGCCCCGCGAAAGCTTGATGCAAATAAACGCATTTTTGTTCTACGTCTCCGAGCTATATATCCTCGTCTAATTCTGGTCATTGAATAAATGAAACTTTGATGAATAACTAATCGATTTCCTTTCTTTCAGTTATTCTTTTCCCCTTTCCTAGTCTATTAATAACAAAACGGACTCTTCCAATTTATAAAATCAAAATTCCAATGGCTTTTGCTACTCTAACCTTCCCGACCACGCTTTTACCCTTTTTCGAGGCATTGGAAATAAAATAGTAAAAAAAAAAATAAAGTAGTAAATAGATAAAGAAATTGTGGGTTCCGTCGTCTCTATGATTACTTCTTAAACGGTGAGGCCCTCTCTATACACCGGAGCCACTTCCTTCATTTAATCAATTCTATTGGTAACTTGTACAGTTACCACTCTCCGGCTCTACCCATGAATTTTCTAGTAATAGGTCTTTCATAACGAGATAGACCTTATACAGTAACGGTATTTAATTATGAAGATTGGTGGGGTAGCTGACCCTGTTAGTCCGTTCTTGCAAGAGTAGAAAGATAATCTTTCCGCTTTTTTTTATAGTATTTCCCCCGCTTAATGGATAACTATTTGTTACCAATGTGGAATTCTTTCTCACCTTAAATTGAAATTGGAGGCGGTTGAATTTGCGCCGGTGGAAACCATAAATTTCATACACAATAGAAAGATATGATAGATATCTTTTTTTTTAGCTAGTGAATGCAGTTCTTCTTCTTCCATTCTATCCGATTCACTGGTACTGATCATTGATACTTAAAAAATTGTTTTCTTTCTTTTGTTTTGTCTCAGTCCATGATTGAAACGAGTCGCACATACACCCTTGTACATGTTCCTCGGCGCTGAGGGCATCCCCCAAGAGCGGGGGATTTTGTAAGGTTTCTGATTGGCTGTCTTGGGTTTCTAATAAGTTGTTTAATAGTTGGCATGCTGAATTATCCATTATGGGCTGGTTTAGATCGATCCTAACCGGATGATTATGAATTTCTTCTGTTTAATATTCTATTAAACCCTTAAGGAGGCACTGCTATGTTTTATCCAACCGCTACAAGATCAACAATTCCATGAGCTTGGGCTTCTGTTGCTGACATAAAAGTATCCCTTTCCATGTCTTCGGATACAACCCATAAGGGCTTGCCCGATCTTTGTACATAAACCATTGTAAGGATTTCGCGCAGTTTCAGTAGTTCTTCCGTATCCAGGATAAATTCTCCCGTTTGTGCCCCATAAAAAGCGCCAATAGGTTGATGGATCATGACCCTGATGATATATTATAACCTAAAAAAAAAGTTCCTCTATCTCGCACGATTAGGCGAGGGGCAGAGATAAAGAAAAAGATAGAATTGAACAACCGTACGGGCATTTTTTTCGCATTGCATACGGCTCACCAATGGAATTTGCTTTTTACCTTTCATCAAACAAGGAGAAAATACGGGGTTCTATTATACCCAGATCGGTAAATGATCCAATTACCACCCTTTTTTTTAGTTCAAAAATACTATGATGGCTCCGTTGCTTTATATATTTAGTTCGTTTGTGATTCAGCAATCCCAAAGTGTCTTTATTTTTTTTTTATTTTCGTACTCTTTCATACCATAAATATTGTTAATAACCTTCCGGCGTGAAAAAGTTTGTGACGCCGCAATAGGCCTACGATAGGTAAGATAAACTCGGAATACCCCTCCTTTATCTCATACTACTGCTTCGATACATAATCAAATATTTTGAAAAAAAAAACACTAACAATTTTCATATCGAATTCGAAGTGCCATGCTATTATTACTTAATCTTAAAAATTCATATGGCGAAGGCATAGTCTTCTTTTTTCTCTCAAATAAAAAACTCATTGGCGCCAAGCGTGAGGGAATGCTAGACGTTTGGTACTTGCTCCTGCGGCCAGGAGGAAAGACCCCATGGAGGCGGCCAATCCCATGCATATTGTCTGTACATCCGGTCGCACAAATTGCATAGTATCATAAATTGCTATTCCGGGTATTACCCATCCGCCAGGAGAGTTGATAAATAAATACAAATCCTTGGTCTCGTTCTCTATACTGAGATATACCATAATACCAATAAGTTGATTCGAGATATCACTCTCAACCATTTGACCTAAAAAAAGTAATCTTTCTCGATAAAGTCGGTTGATTAGGATAAAACTATATCCCTTCGGAGCCGTACAGGCATCTTTTGATGCATACGGTTCAACAAAACTTGCGAAACAAAAAATCAATGTGTAGCTACCAGCCCTTTTCCTTTCTTTTTTCCTAGCGGGCTCCTTCTATCGAGGGGTCCTTTCTTCTATTTTTCAAGAACGATGAGTTTAGCCGGTTTTCCTATACCTATAATATTCTAATATAATCTAATATAAAATCTAAAAAAGCAATTCGCTAAACTTATCGACTTATCGAACTAACTTTTCATTGATGTATTTTTTCATCGCGATCCAATCCAAAAATCACGATGCCATTTTCTTGTTCCTGAATTGAATGGGCTTCTTCAATTTTTTTAGGTTTATGCTCTACTCCGAGTAAGGATCCGCCCGATTTTGATTTGCACATATAGGACAAATGACCCCAATACCACGTCTCTTTTTTGCTATGACTCCCCCCTTTAATTCATTTCTTTCATGTCTTCCGCCCAATATTTGACGTATTCATCATATTTATGATTCCGTTGATTAACAGTTTGAGATCACTCCTATTTCGAATAAAGTTCTAAATGGAATCGTTTATGGTATAAGTAATAATCATAGATATATTACCAATTGGGTTTTGCTAAACGGAGCCTGGATACCTCATTTTATTGGTCCAGCCAAGACGACCATAAAATTGATTTATTGCTATGCTAATATTAAGCTGGATACCTCCTCACGAAATAGATCTAATTGCACTTCATTGCATTTCACGCTACAAATTTTTGATCATTCAATCAAATTTTTTGGGCGAAACAGAGGATATCTCGATCGGGGGAGAGAATGGGGAAATCCCATATGACCCAATAGATCTGACAAGTCGCACTATATGTCAACCCAAGATGGATGCTTGTCCCCGGGGCTTCGATAAGGTACTTTTGGAACACCAATAGGCATAAAATGAAAAGAATTAAGTACTCTAGTTCACTTTGATGTGGAAGCGTAATAATGGGCTTCTTGTCTTAATAATATTGGCCGTTATCTTAGTTTCTACATCGATTGACTAAGTTCATAAAATAAAGGAAAATTCTTACGAATAGGTCTTTTGAATGATGACCAAATATGGATGGATTTGCTCATCGAAAAGGGAATCCGCCCCCATTGCGTATTGGTACTTATCGAGTATAGAATAGATCTGCTTCTCCTTTTTCCTTCGAATCGAACTCTTCCATTATTACTAATAGGATAGAATAAATATTAATCCTTTTTTCGAGATAATCCCCTGAAAAAGGAAGGGGGTACATAGCATAGTTTTTTTTTTTCAATGCAATAAAGTTACATAGTGTCTATTTTTTATTAATAAAGAGGTAGTCCCATGGGTTTGCCTTGGTATCGTGTTCATACCGTCGTATTGAATGATCCCGGTCGTTTGATTGCTGTCCATATAATGCATACAGCCCTGGTTGCGGGTTGGGCCGGTTCAATGGCTCTATATGAATTAGCTGTTTTTGATCCCTCCGATCCAGTTCTTGATCCAATGTGGAGACAAGGCATGTTCGTTATACCCTTCATGACTCGTTTAGGAATAACCGATTCATGGGGCGGTTGGAGTATTACGGGGGGTACGGTAACGAATCCGGGTATTTGGAGTTACGAAGGTGTAGCCGGAGCACATATTGTGTTTTCGGGCTTGTGCTTCTTGGCAGCTATCTGGCATTGGGTGTATTGGGATCTAGCAATATTTGTCGATGACCGTACGGGAAAACGCTCTTTGGATTTGCCTAAAATCTTTGGAATTCATTTATTTCTCTCAGGAGTGGCTTGCTTTGGTTTTGGGACATTTCATGTAACAGGATTGTATGGTCCTGGAATATGGGTGTCCGACCCGTACGGACTAACTGGAAAGGTACAATCTGTAAATCCAGCATGGGGTGTGGAAGGTTTTGATCCTTTTGTTCCAGGAGGAATAGCCTCTCATCATATTGCAGCAGGGACATTGGGCATATTAGCAGGCTTATTCCATCTTAGTGTCCGCCCACCTCAACGCCTATACAAAGGATTACGTATGGGCAATATTGAAACCGTTCTTTCCAGCAGCATCGCTGCTGTCTTTTTTGCAGCGTTTGTTGTTGCTGGAACTATGTGGTATGGTTCAGCAACTACCCCCATCGAATTATTTGGTCCCACCCGTTATCAATGGGATCAGGGATACTTTCAGCAAGAAATATATCGAAGAGTCAGTGCTGGACTAGCCGA